TATCTCCACTATAGAAAGAAAAAAGAAAAGAACAAGCAAATCCACAAATACTAAGATAATAAATACTAGAAATAAAGGCTTTCTACATATACATATATCGTCCAAAACAACGATTTTTATCAGCTGTAGCAAAGAATGAAACTTCATAGAAGTCAAAATATGAAGAAATCAATATGTCTAGATACCCCCTTTTCTATGGATAAAAGATCTAATTGATAAAGGAAGCATCGTAAGGATCCATTAACACGGTTTTGAACCGATACAATAAAAACTGCTTACTTATCTCATGATAGAAAAGTCAGGAATCCACTTATGTAATAAAGTGGATCCCCCGATATTTTGAGCAGCGGTGTAGTATCAAATCCCAAAGATAGAAAGTATTTTATCTTTACTTTATAAATAAGAAAGAAAAGACTTTTTCCAAGATTCTATAGAAATGGATATATTATAAAGTATATGATATATAAAATCGAGATAGTTACTTTTCAGAAAATTAGAATGAGGGTGTTAATGCCGATTCTTTATTCCCTTTTCTGAAGGTAGGAGAAAAGATAAAACTTAAAAAAAGATGAAATTCTTTATTAGTCAAAATTCAAGTTTGAAACTTATGTAAATAACTTCTTTTTTTCTTTTAGTTAACTTCAAGATAATAGAACAAAAAAAGAATTTACTGCTGAGCCGTATGAGTCAGGAAATTCTCAAGTACGGTTCTAAGGAAAGGAATTTACTCACCTATTCCGACCGAGGAGAACAGGCCATTCGACAGGGAGACTCGGAAGTTGCGGAGTCTTGGTTTAATCAAGCCGCTGAATATTGGAAACAAGCTATAGCCCTAACCCCCGGTAATTATATTGAAGCCCAGAATTGGTTGAAGATCACAGGACGTTTTGAATAAGAACACCCTGTTTATTTCTTTTTTTTCTTATATTTTCTTCTTAAATTATATCTATCTATCTATAATTCTATCTATATAGATAGATAGATATCTATAGTTATAAATTTTTGTTTGTTGTCCCCATCAATCAAATTAAAAACTCATTTCTATGGGAACGACCAATCAAAGAAATTAATTATATCCTTCATAGAGATAAACGATATGTGGATACAGTAGAGAATTTTCTCCTTTTTCTGCTATTCAAACTAATATTCAATGAAATTAATAAAAGAAAATAGACCTTTCGAAAAAAAAAAAAAAGAAATAAAATACCGGTATATTATATTGCCTGGGAGATTGCCTAATAATGAATGCTAATGACTGCTCACGGGATTTGAAATAGAGTAAGTACATAATAATACTTTTTCTCTATAAAAAAGGTAAAATTAGTTCTATCTAGGAACTTCTGAAAAAAAAATATGAATACATTAGATTAGGCTGCACAAAAAATTATTTAACTTCCATTCAAAGTTCGCAAAAAAGGTCTTAGAAGATTAAAAAGGTCCGTTGAGCGCCCCACTGTTATGTCATAATAGATTCGAACACTTGCCCCGGATTGACTTCGAGATCATAATTGTTCTAGTGAATAACTAAAGAAAATAGATTAAATTAAAGAAAATATAAAATAGATAGCTGTGAGATATAAGAGAACAAAACTCAATAGAAACATCTCTAATAAGTTCACAAATTCTGTTTTATGTTGGCAGGTCTCTTTGTATGTGTTGTCTGGAAAGAGGAGGACTCAATGATTATTCGTTCACCGGAACCAGAAGTGAAAATTTTGGTAGATAGAGATCCCATAAAAACTTCTTTCGAGGAATGGGCAAAACCAGGTCATTTCTCAAGAACAATAGCTAAGGGACCTGATACTACTACTTGGATCTGGAACCTACATGCTGACGCTCATGATTTTGATAGCCATACTAATGATTTAGAGGAGATTTCCCGAAAAGTTTTTAGTGCCCATTTCGGCCAACTCTCTATCATCTTTCTTTGGCTGAGTGGCATGTATTTTCATGGTGCTCGTTTTTCCAATTATGAGGCATGGTTAAGTGATCCTACTCACATTAGGCCTAGTGCTCAGGTGGTTTGGCCAATAGTGGGCCAAGAAATATTGAATGGTGATGTAGGGGGAGGGTTCCGAGGAATACAAATAACCTCCGGTTTTTTTCAGATTTGGAGAGCATCTGGAATAACTAGTGAATTACAACTGTATTGTACCGCAATTGGTGCATTGGTCTTTGCAGCCTTAATGCTTTTTGCTGGTTGGTTTCATTATCACAAAGCTGCTCCAAAATTGGCTTGGTTCCAAGATGTAGAATCTATGTTGAATCACCATTTGACAGGGCTCCTGGGGTTGGGATCTCTTTCTTGGGCAGGACATCAAATACATGTATCTTTACCAATTAACCAATTTCTAAATGCTGCAGTAGATCCCAAAGAGATTCCACTTCCTCATGAATTTATCTTGAATCGGGATCTTTTGGCTCAACTTTATCCGAGTTTTGCCGAGGGAGCAACCCCCTTTTTCACCTTGAATTGGTCAAAATACGCAGAATTTCTGAC